TCCCTATCTGATTTTTAATCGGGAAAGATTAAACACAAGCAAAATACGCAGTAAGATCTCAAGGGAATGTTACTAATTGAAGATGTAGGAAAAAGAAGTCCTATTCTTTTTTTTTATTGCCTTTCATAAGTAAAAAGTAAAATGTATAAAAAGATAGGTCATTATCTATTCCATACCTCTATTTCCCATTTAATATAATCCGTACCGTCTCCCGATTGTTTAACAATTGGGAGACAGTCTATTCTATTCGTGACTAGTGTTTGCCGCGAAGAAATTCTTTCTTTTTGCACTTTTTCTATAAAATAGAAAAGCCAATTATCCCTCCAATCTAATATTGATTGAATACCTGAGCACTCAGAGACTCTCGTAAGTCCGTATATTCTATAAAGTATCTTCCGCCCTTGCCCCAACTACTAATTGAATTAGATTGGATAGCCGAATAGGGAATCTAATTCAAGATCCAATTAGTAGACACTCCATTAGTAGTAGAAGTGAACCGAGAAGTCTTGATAGCCCTTCCACCACTCGAATCTTTCTTGAATTCTAGATGCAAAGATTGTAAATCTTTTAGAAAACTTCTAGACCGGATAATGATATAATCAAACAAGTATCAACAGTCTGCTTCTGCTGGGGAATAATTCCGCGAGTTATCTCAGATTAGCCGAATAGAATAATAGAATAAGGGATTTTGAGTCCTTTGTTGATCAGGCGACACCCGGATTTGAACTGGGGAAAAAGGATTTGCAGTCCCCCGCCTTACCACTCGGCCATGCCGCCAAAACGATACAAAATAAATGCAAATTTTCCCCTTTTGGGTTGAATTAGTGAACTTCTTTTTTTATTGTACTTGAATTTTGCATCCTGTTTTCCTTAATCCCTTTCCTAAAAGAAATCCTTCCCTTTTTTGATTGGATTGGATCCGCCCCTTTGATTTTTATTGTATAGTATCTCAAGACACACAATGCCTAAAAACTTCCCTTCTCTTTTCTATTGAAAAATAAAATGTGTATTGTATTTTCAGTCACAAAAGTCAAAATTCATCAAAAATTGGAACCATTAACTATTGGCTGCTGACTGCGAATTCATGAACGATTCTTGGATGTGAATCTCAAATTGTGTTTTCCTCATGACATAGGAAAATCCAAATGGATACATAACTAGTCAGTATTGATTCTTTTCAAGCAAAAAAAAATACTTATCAATTTCAATTATAACAACAATTAGGAGTATATGTAAACCCCAGAACAGACATTGTTACACAGATACACAGATTGTGTATCTTATTTCTATATGCTGCCTATAGGGAATTATCAGCAAATTCTCGTGATTCACTTTTTCATTGAATAGATGGATTGAATAGAAAATCGAAATTTTGATAGAGCATGAATTGTGCTACCCCGCATAGAACGGCAATAAAGGAGAAGCCGGATATATAGATAACTATATCTGTACGTGTTTAATAAATACACCCCTTCTTATATTATACATATACACTTCACAATCATATTCTACGAATTATACTAATTGTAAACAATGGAATCCACGAAAGGGGTTAAGTGCTAAAAAAATCGACTCTATAGTCTTTCTTATTTTTATGTCTTTATCTTAACGAAAAGATCAAATACCGAATCAATTTATTTTTCTGGTATTCAATCGGATTGGAATATGTAATATCATAATAATGATAGAAATTGAATCACTTTTGTTTTGATATTCTATACAAAATCCCAAAACATAATAAGTCTAAGTGGCAAAATTATGTTTCCAGGAATGTTTTATCACTTACTTTCTATTTGTATCTGTTGCAAATTGCAATTTGAGTATAAAAGTCTCTTTATTCCTCCGTTCATACGTATTTTATACATTCCATTCCATATACGGAGTTGGGTAAAATTTCATGTGATTCAGTAAACAGAATATAAATTCCATCATTGCTAGATCATTTATATTATTCGATGGAGAATGGGCAATAATGGGATTTTTCGAGAAATGGGAAATTGAAAATGCTCCGGGATGGAAATGAGGGAATGTCTACAATACCTGAATTGAATCAGATACAATTTGAAGGATTTTGTAGGTTCATTGATCAGGGCTTGACGGAAGAACTCTATAAGTTTCCAAAAATTGAAGATACAGATCAAGAAATTGAATTTCAATTATTTGTGGAAACATATCAATTGGTAGAACCCTTGATAAAAGAAAGAGATGCTATGTATGAATCACTCACCTATTCTTCTGAATTATATGTATCCGCGGGATTAATTTGGAAAACCGGTAGGGATATGCAAGAACAAACAATTTTTATTGGAAACATTCCTCTAATGAATTCCCTGGGAACTTTTATAGTAAATGGAATATACAGAATTGTGATCAATCAAATATTACAAAGCCCCGGTATTTATTACCGGTCAGAATTAGACCATAATGGAATTTCGGTCTATACTGGCACCATAATATCAGATTGGGGAGGAAGATCAGAATTAGAGATTGATAGAAAAGC